ATACGCTTTTTTTAGCGGTGGTTTCCAGGCAATTTTTGCTTTAAATAATTTATACTATTGTATACACAATTAAAATATTATATAAATATATAAAGATCGATGGAAGACATCTACTCACATCAGTAGAAACTTTCATGTGTAGTTGGGGAGAGGGGGGTACACAACAACCCCGGGATAATAAGGGGGGTAGGGGGGTTAAAATATACGCGTTTAAAAGCCCCGGGGTGTTAACAAGGAAAATCTCTGGTAAATACAATCTTTATGCCCTTGATATCAGTTATGTGAGCCTTCATGGTAATGTCTTTCAAACATTCAGACTAATGTGCTATGCCAGAGGATTAGTACCACCTTATCATCTAGGTCGCTGACACTGTGAAATGCCAAATGAAAAGGAAAGAGAAAAAAAGGTACCAGTTGCCCCTGTGGAGAGAACGCTCGGCATGGTGGGTAACGAGTCGAATGGGTTCCACCATTAACGGATGCAAGCTTCGATAAAAGTGGGTGGAATGATACCAATTAATGGCCCTGAAATAGGAGCCAAATGCCAGTAATAATTCACGAGGTGTAACCCCCACAAGTAATGCGCTTGACCTTCAGGAGTAGGAAGCATTAAGAAATCAACTGATGGTCGGTTCTTACTGCATCCTGATATCCAACAGCTTGGCGGAGTGTTGAGTCCTGGTATATCGAGACGGATGGACTAATGTGCTCGGTCTTAAATCTCTAATCAATTTTGGCCTTCATATTTTTGTAATATAACAATTATTGTCCACAGCATATGTTGCAATTTTGTTGTTGATATATGAAAGTCTTTATATCATAAGTTATTATATAATCAATAATGTCCTAAAACATATGTTAAATGGTTACTAGCAATTTATGGGGAAAATACATAGATATAAATACAAAAAATAGTTTAATTTAGAATTCTAGCTTTGGGGGCTAGAGGCAGGAGTTTGATTCTCCTTTTTTTGAAGCAGAAGGGGGGATTTTAACCTCCAGCCTCCGGTTTACAAGACCGGTGCTCTAATTTGAGCTACTAGTGCAAGCCCAACCAAGAGCTTTATTTTCCAAAAACCCTGCTATAGGTATAAAAATTAAGAATAGTGAAAAGTAAATTAGTGACGCAATTTGTCCAATAATAATAAAAGGGTGTTCTACAGGCATGCCTCCAATTCAAGTGAGGATTAAAACGTCGGCGACGAGGGCTCAAAATAAGAACTGAGAGACTGGGCGGAATGTCAAGCTTCGTTGTTTTGAAGTGTGGAGGAATGGGACTAACATGAGAACCAGGATTGAGAAAAGAAGGGCAAGTACTCCCCCTAGCTTATTAGGGATAGAGCGGAGGATAGCATAGGCAAACAGGAAGTATCATTCTGGTTTAATGTGGGGAGGCGTGACTAGAGGATTGGCAGGCGTGAAATTGTCTGGGTCTCCTAATAAGTTAGGTGAAAAGAGAGCAAGGCAGGTCAGGCCAATTAGGAGGGCAGCAAAGCCTAGAAGATCTTTATAAGAAAAATAGGGGTGGAATGAAATCTTGTCTGCATCTGAATTTAAACCTAAGGGATTGTTTGAGCCGGTTTCATGAAGAAAAAGAAGATGAATTACAGTTGCTGCTGCAATTACAAAGGGGAACAGAAAGTGAAATGCAAAGAAGCGAGTAAGTGTAGCGTTATCTACAGAGAAGCCCCCTCAAATTCATTGAACGAGTATATTACCTACATAAGGGATGGCGGATAGGAGGTTGGTAATAACAGTAGCCCCTCAAAATGATATTTGTCCTCATGGCAGAACATAACCTACGAAGGCAGTCATTATTACGAGAAGAAGAAGGACTACTCCTACGTTTCATGTTTCTTTATAAAGGTATGAACCATAATATAGGCCTCGTCCAATGTGTATATAAATACAGATAAAAAAAAAGGATGCGCCGTTAGCGTGAAGATTGCGGATCAGTCATCCATAATTTACGTCCCGACAAATATGGGTTACTGATGAGAAAGCTGTAGCGATGTCAGAGGTGTAGTGTATGGCTAGGAAGAGTCCTGTGAGAAGTTGGGAAATTAAACAAAGACCTAAGAGGGAGCCGAAGTTTCATCAGACCGAGATGTTAGAGGGGGCTGGTAGGTCAACTACGGCGTCATTTGCAATTTTTAAAAGGGGGTGAGTTTTTCGGAGGCTTGCCATTAAGTAGTTCCTGTAGTTGAATACAACGTTGGTTTTTCAAGCCATTAGTCCAGGTTAAAATCCTGGCAAGAATTATGACTTACATTATGGTTTTCTTTTTGTTCGGGTTGGTGATAGGACTGGTAGGGGTAGCATCGAACCCCTCGCCCTACTTCGCAGCTTTCGGGTTGGTCGCGGCTGCGGGAATGGGGTGTGGTGTACTAATTGGATATGGGGGGACTTTCTTGTCTCTTGTTCTATTTTTGATCTACCTGGGGGGTATATTAGTTGTATTTGCGTATTCCACAGCATTGGCGTCTGAGCCATACCCGGAGAGTTGAGTGAATTGGTCTGTTGGGGTTTACATTTTAGTGTACTTAGTAGGTGTGTTGTTAGGGTCCGGCTTATTCCTTGGGGGGTGACATGAAAATTCATGGGTTCCTGCGGATGAGTCAGGGGCCATGGGTACTTTTCGGGGAGATACAAGTGGGGTAGGACTACTATATTCTTCGGGGGGAGGAATATTAGTTATTAGTGCTTGGGTTCTTCTTCTTGCTTTATTTGTTGTGCTAGAATTAACTCGGGGGTTAAATCGGGGGGCTCTTCGGGCTGTTTAGAGGGTAAAAACTAATGTTGTAAGAGCTAGTGTTAGCACAAATAGTAAAAGATATGTTTTGATTATGCCTTGCTGAGTGTTGCTGGTTGTAGTTACTAGGGGAATATTAGTAACTATAATAGCTTTAGGGCCTACTTTTTCTAGCCATGTCTGGTCTACCATTTGAGAGGCTACAGTCTGTCCGAGGACAAGATTAATTTTAGGGAGTAGACGGTGAATGATTGCAGGGAAAAACCCTAATATATTTGAAAAGTGGTGAGGGGTTAATAAAGGTGTAGGTTTAAACTGTTTGGTGGTTAGGGATGCTAGTTCAAATGCAGTTAAAAGGCCCAGGATGGTTACAATTAGGGCTGCAAGTTTTAGGGTTAAGGGTATAGACATAACTGGGGTTTTTAAAGGGATAATATTAGAAGTAATTAAAAGTCCTGCAATAATACTACCTCAGGCGAGTCGTTTAATAGGGTTTATAACGGCTGGGTGGTTTTCGTTAATAGGTGAGAGGGCATTGAATCGAGGGTGGCCTATTGATACAAAAAATACAACACGTAGACTGTAAATGGCAGTAAATGATGTGGCGAGGAGGGTTAGGGTTAGGGCTCAGGCGTTTAGGGACGAAGTGTTTAGGGCTTCAATGATTGCATCTTTGGAAAAAAAACCTGCCAGGAATGGGAACCCAGTCAAGGCTAGGCTCCCAACTGTTAGGCAGGAAGAAGTAAAGGGTGTAAGGTTATGTATACCCCCTATTTTGCGGATATCCTGTTCATCATTAAGGCTATGAATAATAGAGCCGGAACAAAGAAATAGTATAGCTTTAAAGAATGCATGGGTACAGATATGAAGAAAAGCTAGCTGTGGTTGGTTTAGTCCAATTGTAACTATTATTAGACCGAGCTGGCTTGATGTTGAAAATGCAACAATTTTTTTAATATCGTTTTGTGTTAGTGCACATGTGGCTGTAAAGAGAGTTGTCAAGGCTCCTAGGCATAGGCAGGTTGTAAGCGCAACGTGATTGCCCTCTAGTAAGGGGCTAGTGCGAATTAAAAGAAAAATTCCTGCAACAACTATAGTGCTGGAATGAAGAAGAGCAGATACTGGCGTGGGGCCTTCCATGGCTGCCGGTAGCCATGGATGTAGCCCAAATTGGGCTGATTTACCAGTGGCAGCAACGATCAGGCCAAGTAGGGGGAGGGTTAGATCAAAGTTTTTGGCAGTAGAAAAAACTTGCTGTATCTCCCAAGAGTTTAGGTTTAAGGCTATTCAGGCTATTGCTAAAATTAGTCCAATATCTCCTAAGCGATTGTAAAGCACGGCTTGAAGCGCTGCAGTATTCGCGTCTGCTCGTCCATATCATCAGCCAATTAGTAGAAACGATATAATCCCTACTCCTTCTCAGCCAATGAAAATTTGGAACATATTATTTGCTGTTACTAGAATAATCATAGCAATAAGAAAAATAAGGAGGTACTTAAAGAATCGATTTATGTTAGGGTCTGTGTGCATGTATCAAGATGCAAATTCAAGAATAGATCATGTAACATAAAGCGCAATTGGTGTAAAAATAATTGAGTAGTGGTCAAATTTGAAGCTAATATTGACATCAAAGGAAGTAATGTTAATCCAACTTCAGTTGGTAACAATTGTCTCAGCGCCTTCATTTAGGAAAACGAAAAGGGGGAAGAGGCTGACTAAAAAGGCCAGTTTAACCGCTGTCTTAACTTCGGTTAAGGCCCAGTGGGCCTGGCGAGGGGTAGGGGAGAGAGTAGTAACTACGGGCAAAATTAACAGTAGTAAAATAGTCACTAAACTAGATGATATTAAGATAGGGGAAAAGTACACAGCTGCTGCTTGGGTTTACACCAAGAATCTCTGTTAAAAAATTCAGTGAAGTGGCTGCGTGTTCTACAGCAGCTTTGTGTAAGCTACTACTTGGATTTGCACCAAGAATCTCTAGAGCCTAAGTCTAGCGAATTATCTAAGTTGTTCTATAGGAGCTTTTAGGGTGGTCACACAAAGTGTCTTTGGTGCCCCTTAAATTTCTTAAGGGATTACGAGTGAGCCTCGGAGTCCAACCGAGGAGACGAAGATTAGCAGTCTCCGTTACGGCATGTCTCTCTCGGTGGATAAGGGGGGTTTAACCCCTATCTTTAGAATCACAATCTAATGTTTTTGCTAAACTATATCTACATGAAGTTCATCCCGAAATAAGGTTTGGACGAAAAATAAGAAGACCTAGAGGTAATAAGTGGAGAGTAATTAGAAGGTTTTCTCGTGAAAAGGTTGGATCCAGAACCATAATATGTTGGGGGAGGGGGCCCCGTTGAGTCATCAAAACCATATAAAGAGAGTATCCAGCAGTAATTAGGGCCCCCAGGCCTGTTATTGCTAAAGTTCACCAGGGTCACCCGAATAGAGAGATAATAACCATAAGCTCCCCCATCAGATTAGGTAAAGGGGGCAAGGCTAGATTTGCCAGGCTAGCAGCAAATCATCATGCTGCTATTAAAGGGAGGGCTATTTGCAGGCCTCGTGCCAGAATTATTGTTCGGCTGTGGGTACGTTCGTAATTAGTGTTGGCTAAGCAGAAAAGAGCTGATGAGGTAAGGCCGTGGGCGATTATTAAAATAATTGCTCCGGTGAGGCCCCAAGGGGTTTGAATAAGAATGCCCCCTACTACTAGTCCTATATGGCTTACTGAGGAATAAGCAATGAGGGATTTAAGATCCGTCTGGCGTAAACAAATAGAACCTGTCATAATTATGCCTCAGAGTGCAAGGATAATAAATGGATAGCTCAATTGTTTGGTTAAGGGCTCTAGTACACTTATAACCCGAATTATACCGTAACCTCCTAGTTTTAGCAGAACTGCTGCAAGAATTATGGAACCAGCAACGGGAGCTTCTACGTGGGCCTTAGGTAGCCAAAGATGAACTCCATAAAGTGGTATTTTAACTAGGAATGCCACAAGGCAAGCTATTCATCATAGCGTGTGGCCGAAGGTAAGTGGTAAAAAGGTAGGGATATAGGAGAGTGTAAGGAGAGAAAGGGTGCCTGAGGTATTCTGAAGTAGAAGGAGTGCTACTAGAAGCGGCAGTGACCCAACTAGAGTATAAAATAAAAAGTAGACTCCTGCATTCAATCGTTCTGCCTGATTTCCTCAGCGGGTAATTAACACAAGAGTGGGGATAAGGGTAGCTTCGAATATTACATAAAATATAATGACTTCAGTTGCACTAAATGCTAGGATAAGAAAAGCTTGTAATGATATTAGAAGCGTTAAATATATTCGCTGTCGGGAGCCTGGCTCAGGGGCGATATGACGTTGACTAGCAAGGATTATAAGAGGAAGAAGCCAGCAGGACAGAATTAGCAGAGGTGTAGATAAAGGGTCTGTTGCTAATAGGGGATTAGTAGATGATCAAGCTGAGATCGAGATTAAATTAAATCAGGATAGGCTTGCGGCTGCGACAGCTAAACTGTGAAGAAGAGTGGCAGGCCATAATCATTTTACAGGGGTCAGTCAGATAGTGGGTAAAAGTATCAATGTAGAAATTAGAATTTTTAACATTGAAGGAGATTAAGATTTTGGAGCCGGTCAGACCCATGGGTGCGGGCAGTGGCTACCAGTAAGGCTAAGCCCGCGCTAGCCTCACATGCTGAGAAGGCCAGTAGAAGTATAGGGGAGGCAGAAAAGCTTGTGGAATTTAGTTGTAAGGTCCAAAGGGAAAGAGCAATAAATAAAGAGAGTATTATCCCTTCTAGGCAAAGAAGCACCGAAAGAAGATGTGTTCGGTGTAAGGCTACCCCTGAGAGTCCGAGTATAAACGCGGAAGAAAAGGCAAACTGTATGGGGGTCATTTGGTATTTGTGGACTTTAACCACAAGTTTTTGAGCCGAAGTCAAATGTTTTTCTTAAACTAAATACTTATTCTGCTCATTCTAGTCCTCCTTGTATTCATTCGTAAATAAGTCCCAGAGTAAGTAAGATAAGAATAGCAGAGGCTCAGGAGAACGTGGTTAGTGGGGAGGGAAGTTGGTCTCCCCAAGGAAGGGGAAGGAGTAGGGCAATTTCTAGGTCAAAGAGTAAAAATAGAATAGCTACCAAGAAGAACCGCATAGAAAAGGGCAAGCGAGCAGTTCCTAGAGGGTCAAAGCCACATTCGTATGGTGAAAGCTTTTCGTAATCGGGCATTATTTGTGGGAGTCAGAAGGAGACAAGCGCAAGCACAAGGGAAAGCACGACGGCAATAGTGATGACGGTAGGAGTAATGCCCATTATCTCTCCTTGGATTTTAACCAAGACCGGGTGATTGGAAGTCACTTATACTAACTTTAGTACTAGAAAGATATTGGGGTAAATTAAAACAGGGTTTAAAGCTATTTTCATTAGGAATAGTAAGTTATAGTAGGTAAGGAAGAAGCCCCTGGTTTTAGGGGGGTAGGGGGGTTATTTAACGATTAGTAAACTTACAATAAATTTGTATAAAAATAAAGTTCAAATTGACTTAACTACTATGTACTCGCGAGCATTAATATTTATGTACTTGCAGGCATTAATATTTATGTACCTGCGGACATTAGAGTAGAAGTCTTGAAGAGGGGACACAATTATGCACGCGAGTGCATAAAGGGCCCGTTATCGGGCCCGATGAGTAAATTTTAGAACATCTAGTGAAAAGGTTATGAACCTCATCAATAGATAGAGATGTATAGGAATAGTCACACTACGTCAACGAAGTGTCAATATCAGGCTGCGGCTTCAAACCCAAAGTGATGTTGAGATGTGAAGTGATATTGTACTTGGCGTAGAAGACACACTGCCAGAAATGTTGAGCCGATAATTACGTGGAGGCCATGGAAACCTGTGGCTACAAAAAATGTAGAGCCATAGACCCCGTCTGCAATAGTAAAGGGGGCTTCGTAATACTCTATTCCTTGTAAAAATGTAAAATAAAAGCCCAGAAGAATCGTAAGAGTTAAAGATTGGATTGCTTGCTTACGATTCCCCTCCATGATGCTATGGTGGGCCCATGTAACTGTAACACCTGATGCTAACAGGACTGCGGTATTAAGGAGAGGAACTTCAAAGGGGTCAAGGGTGGTAATTCCTGTAGGAGGCCAGCAGCCCCCTAGCTCGGGAGTAGGGGCGAGGCTAGAATGATAAAAAGCTCAGAAGAAGCCTAAAAAGAAGAAAACTTCTGATGTAATAAAAAGGATCATTCCGTATCGGAGTCCTTTTTGAACGGGGGGAGTATGGTGCCCCTGAAATGTGCCTTCTCGTACAATATCTCGTCATCATTGGTATATTGTTAGGAGAAGAAGGATTGTGCCCAAGGTTATGAGCGTGGTGGTATGGTAGTGGAATCAAATTGCGAGGCCAGATGTTATTAATAGGGCAGCTACTGCCCCTGTTAAGGGTCAAGGGCTAGGGTCGACTATGTGATATGCGTGTGCTTGATGAGCCATTAGACGTTTTCTTGTAAATATAGGCTTAAGAGGAGAACGAATACATACGCCTGAATTATAGCAACGGCAACCTCCAACAGGGTTAAAAGGAATAAAAGTGCACCAGTAACAATTGCTACTGTAGGCATGATAGGCAGAAGAACAAAGGCTGCTGTCGAAATAAGTTGGATAAGTAGGTGGCCGGCTGTTAAGTTGGCAGTAAGTCGTACTCCTAAGGCTAAAGGGCGGATAAATAGGCTGATTGTCTCGATAATAATAAGAACAGGGATCAGGGGGGTAGGGGTACCTTCAGGTAACATATGTCCTGTGGCCACGTTTGGCTGGTTACGTAATCCAATAATTACAGTAGCCAGTCAAAGGGGGACAGCCAGACCTATGTTAAGTGATAACTGAGTGGTAGGAGTAAATGTGTAGGGAAGAAGCCCGAGCAGGTTAAGTGAGATTAAGAATACTATAAGTGATGCAAAAAGGGCTGCTCATTTATGGCCCCCTCGATTTAGGGGGAGCAAAAGTTGATATGTAAATCGGTTAATAAATCAGCTTTGAAGAGTTAGTACTCGATTGGTTAATCAACGAGGAGAGGCATTGGGAAAAAGAGTTCAAGGTAGCGTTAGTGCAAGGGCAATTAGTGGGACTCCTACGAAGGAAGGGCTTGAAAATTGGTTAAAGAAGCTTAGTGTCATGGTCAGTTTCAGGAGTCTGTGTGAAGGGCCTTTGAGTCTTTAGGGGAAGGCTCATTAGGAAAAAGGTGGCTAAGAATTTTAGGGGGAAGCACGGTAAGAAAAATTACTCAGGAAAAGAAGAAAATTGCAAACCATGGGGAGGGGTCCAATTGTGGCATGATCGCTAAGGGTGTTTGGAGGGCACCAATCTTTAGCTTAAAAGGCTAACGCTATATCCGGTTTAGCTTCTTAGCGATGCGTCTTGCATTATTAAGCTAGACCAGTTTTCGAAGTGCTCCAAGGGAACTGCTTCTACAACAATAGGTATGAAGCTATGATTAGCTCCGCAAATTTCGGAACATTGTCCGTAGAAAACTCCGGGCCGAGATGTAATAAAGGCTGTTTGATTTAGTCGGCCGGGAACGGCATCTATTTTAACACCAAGTGCTGGTACAGCTCATGAGTGGAGAACGTCTTCAGCTGACACTAATACTCGAATGGGGGACTCTACTGGTACAACCATACGATGATCAGCTTCTAGAAGGCGGAACTGCCCAGGGGTGAGATCTTGTGTAGGAATTATGTAGGAATCAAAGCCTAAGTCATCGTAATCTGTATACTCATAGCTTCAGTATCATTGGTGCCCTATCGCTTTAATGGTTAAGTGAGGATCATTGATTTCATCTATTAGATAAAGAATGCGAAGGGAAGGAAGTGCAATAAGAATAAGAATAACAGCGGGGAGTACTGTTCAAATGATCTCAATTTCTTGAGAGTCAAGGATATATTTGTTAGTTAATTTAGTAGAAACTATAGCCACAATAATATACAGAACTAGCGTGCTAATTAAAAATACGATTATCAGGGCATGATCATGGAAGTGAAGAAGTTCTTCTATAACGGGGGAAGCTGCGTCTTGAAAGCCTAGCTGTGAGGGGTGTGCCATTAACTAATCAAGATACGCGGGATTTTAACCCGCAATTTTGCCATGACAAGGCAGTGTAATACCAGTTTTACTAGTATCTTTAAGAAAGTGTCAGAGCGGTTATGTAATTAGCTTGAAACTAATCTACGGGGGTTCAACTCCTCCCTTTCTCGTTAATTTGATTGGACTTGGACGAATGCAGGCTCCTCGAATGTGTGGTAAGGAGGGGGGCAGCCGTGAAGTCATTCTACATTTGTGGAGGTTAATTCTACTGCTATTACTTCTCGTTTTGCACTAAATGCTTCTCAGATAATAAATAGGAACATGACTACCGCTATAAGTGAGATAAGTGATCCAATAGAGGAGACTGTATTTCATAGGGTATACGCGTCTGGGTAATCAGAATAGCGTCGGGGTATTCCGGCAAGGCCTAGGAAATGTTGGGGGAAGAAGGTTAGATTAACACCTACAAACATTACTGCAAAATGAATTTTTGTTCAGGTAGAATGTAGTGTATATCCTGTAAATAACGGAAATCAGTGTACAAAGGCTGCAACAATAGCGAAGACAGCTCCTATTGAAAGAACATAATGGAAATGAGCAACTACATAATATGTGTCATGAAGAACAATGTCTAGAGAAGAGTTGGCTAGGACAATTCCAGTTAAGCCCCCTACAGTAAATAGGAAAATGAAGCCAAGGGCTCAAAGAAGAGGCGTTTCTCATTTAATAACCCCCCCATGGAGCGTTGCTAATCAGCTGAATACTTTAACTCCGGTGGGGATTGCAATAATTATTGTAGCAGAGGTGAAGTAGGCACGTGTGTCTACGTCCATCCCTACTGTAAACATGTGGTGGGCTCATACGATAAAGCCTAGAAGGCCAATTGCCATCATGGCTCATACTATACCTATATAGCCAAATGGTTCCTTTTTACCAGAATAGTATGCTACGATGTGGGAGATCATACCGAAGCCAGGAAGAATAAGAATATATACTTCAGGGTGACCAAAGAATCAGAATAGGTGTTGATAAAGGATTGGGTCTCCTCCCCCTGCAGGGTCAAAGAAGGTTGTATTTAAATTCCGGTCGGTAAGTAGTATAGTAATGCCGGCAGCAAGAACTGGGAGGGATAGAAGAAGAAGTACTGCTGTAATCAGAACAGCTCAAACAAATAGGGGTGTTTGATATTGTGAAATAGAAGGGGGTTTTATGTTGATAATAGTTGTAATAAAATTAATAGCCCCTAAAATTGAAGAAATACCTGCAAGATGAAGGGAGAAAATAGTTAGATCTACAGATGCTCCTGCATGGGCGAGGTTGCCTGCTAGAGGGGGGTAGACTGTTCATCCAGTGCCTGCCCCTGCTTCGACTCCAGAGGATGCTAGGAGAAGTAAGAAGGAAGGCGGAAGAAGCCAGAAGCTTATATTATTTATTCGAGGGAAGGCTATATCAGGAGCTCCAATTATTAGGGGAATTAGTCAGTTTCCAAAGCCACCAATTATAATTGGTATAACCATAAAAAAAATCATTACAAATGCATGGGCTGTAACGATTACGTTATAAATCTGGTCATCTCCCAGGAGGGCCCCTGGCTGGCTGAGTTCAGCTCGAATGAGAAGGCTTAAGGCAGTGCCAACTATTCCAGCTCAAGCACCAAATACAAGATAGAGGGTGCCGATGTCTTTGTGATTAGTAGAAAAAAATCAACGTGTGATTGCCACAGGTAAGATGGCCGAGTTAAGCGGTGGGTTGTAGCCCCACATACAGGGGTTCGAGTCCTCTTCTTATCAAGCCTTGAGGTGTCTAACATTTCAGATTGCAAATCTGAGGTAGCAGATTAACTACCTGCCGGGGCTTTCCCCGCCTTCCCGCCCTTAAAAGGCGGGGAAAGGTAGATGGATGCCCGCTGGCTAGGGCGCTTAGCTGTTAACTAAGATTTTGCAGGATCGAGGCCTGCCCATCTAGGAAGGTATTAGCTTAATTAAAGTATCTGCTTTGCATGCAGAAGATGTGGGGTAATATCCCGCATGCCTTAACAGGGACTGGGGGATACTAGCCCCCGCTTGGGGCTTTGAAGGCCCCTGGTCTGTAGTTAACCTAAGTCTCTTATCAAGTTATAATTGCGACTACCGTCGGGGTAAGAGGAAGGATCAGAAGAGTTGCCATTGTTAAAATAGCGGCAGGAGTATTCAGGCGTGACTCTTGAAATCGTCAAGGGGCAATACCTAGTAAATTATTGGGTGAAAGTGTAAGGGTTATGGCGTATGATAGGCGGAGATAGAAATACAAGCTAAGAAGCGCGGATAATGCTGCCAGTGTTGCAGTAATGAAGAGGGATTGTTTAGTTAGTTCTTGAAGAATAAGTCATTTTGGTATGAAGCCAGAAAGGGGAGGGAGTCCCGCAAGAGAAAGAAGAATTAAGGGGGCAAGAGTTGTGAGGATTGGGGCTTTTGTTCATGATGAGGCAAGGCTATTAACGTCTGTTGATTTGTTAAATTTAAATAGTAGGAAAGCGGATGATGTCATTATAATATAAATAAGTAGAGTAAGAATTGTTAGAGATGGAGTATACTGTATAACAAGGATTATTCATCCTAAGTGGGCAATGGATGAATAGGCTAAAATTTTCCGGAGCTGGGTCTGGTTTAGGCCTCCCCAGCCCCCCACGAGGATAGACATGATTCCAAATATTCAAATAATAGCGGGGGTTACAGGTTCAATTTGCAAAAAAAGGGCGAAAGGTGCAAGTTTTTGTCAGGTAGATAGGATAAGGCCTGTAGTCAGGTCCAGGCCTTGAAGAACTTCTGGTAATCACGAGTGGAGAGGTGCTAACCCTAGCTTTAGTGCTAGAGCAAGCGTAATTAGGGTAGAAGAAAAAGGGTGGCAGACTTGGGCAATATCTCATTCTCCGGTAATTCATGCGTTAGTGGCACTGGCAAAGAGGATCATGGCAGCAGCGGTGGCTTGAGTAAGGAAATATTTTGTAGCAGCTTCAATTGCTCGGGGGTGGTGATGTTGGGCTATTAGTGGAATAATAGCTAAGGTATTTATCTCGAGCCCTATCCAAGCCAGGAGTCAGTTGGAACTTGCAAATGTAATGGTTGTTCCCAGGCCTAAGCCTAGCAGAAGGATAGCCGAGATAAGTGGGCTCATCAGTAAAGGAAGGATTTCAACCAACATGTTTGGGGCATGGGCCCAAAAGCTTTATTTAGCTGACTTTACTAGGAAGTGGTGTAGTGGAAGCACTAAGAGTTTTGATCTCTTAAGGTAGGGTTCGAGCCCCTTCTTTCTAAGGATTTGGGGGGACTTTAACCCCCATGATTCACTCTATCAAAGTGGCCCTTTAGTTCAGGCACAAATCCCTTAAAATTGAGGGGGGAGACCCGTCATAGCGACAGGTATGGCCAGGTGTCAAATTACGAGGGCTAGTGTTAAGGGAAGGAAACTTTTTCAGATAAGATGTATAAGCTGGTCATAACGGAATCGAGGGTAAGAGGCTCGCACCCAGAGGAAGAGAATAGATAAAAAAGCTGCTTTTGTTATAAGGTTCATTGAAGTTAACTCGGGTATAGTGGGGAAGTGAGAGGCTCCTAAAAATAGGGTGGCTGAAAGCGTATTTATTAGAAGAATGTTGGCATATTCTGCTAAAAAAAATAATGCGAAAGGGCCTCCTGCATATTCAACATTAAACCCTGATACTAGTTCAGATTCCCCCTCCGTGAGGTCAAAGGGGGCACGGTTGGTCTCTGCCAGAGTTGAAATGTATCATATGGCAGCTAGTGGTCAGGCTGGTAAAATTAGTCAGATACTTTCCTGAGCAGTGTTGAAGATCTGAAGTGTAAACCCTCCAGTTATGATAATAATGCAAAGGAGAATTAACCCGAGGCTTACTTCATAAGAAATAGTTTGGGCTACTGCTCGCAGGGCTCCAATTAAAGCATACTTTGAGTTTGATGCTCAGCCTGAACCAAGGATTGAATAAACTGCTAGGCTCGATAGGGCAAGAATAAATAAAATACCTAGGTTTAAATCCACTACCGGATATGGTATAGGTATAGGGGCTCAGAGGGTAAGAGCCAGGGTGAGGGCTAATATAGGGGCAAGAAGAAACAGTACGGGGGAGGAAGTTGAAGGTCGGACTGGTTCTTTAATAAATAGTTTGACGCCATCTGCAATGGGTTGTAAAAGTCCGTAAGGTCCTACAATATTGGGGCCTTTACGTAACTGTATATACCCGAGTACTTTACGTTCAATTAAGGTTAAGAAAGCCACTGCCAATAGGACGGGGACAATAAAGGCCAGTGGATTTAGAATATGCGTTAAAAGCATCATCATCATAATTAAAGAGAGGAATTGAACCTCCGTCGAAAGGGCTTAGACCTTTTGCAATAACCGGGCTCTGCCACTTTAACTTGCCTTTTTTCTCAGGCAAAGGGTTACGCCCCTTTATCTGTTTTAGTTGTTTTCGTCAGGTTGGGGTGAGGCGTGCTTTAAGTATGGGCCTCTTCTTTTCGGTCCTTTCGTACTAGAAAAGCCCGTGTTATAGATAGAAACTGACCTGGATTACTCCGGTCTGAACTCAGATCACGTAGGACTTTAATCGTTGAACAAACGAACCCTTAATAGCGGCTGCACCATTAGGATGTCCTGATCCAACATCGAGGTCGTAAACCCTCTTGTCGATATGGGCTCTGAAAGAGGATTGCGCTGTTATCCCTAGGGTAACTCGGTCCGTTGATCGGTTGTTACCGGATCTGGTTTGGTCAGAATTTCTGGTACTTAGAGCGGTAGCTCTTAGTTCGGAAACATTAGTTTCATTCCACATGGGGGTTTTTTATTACCCCACGGTCGCCCCAACCAAAGACATTCAGGCAGGGGTCACTTAGCTTCGTCCTTTAATAGGGGGTAGGAGCATGGTCTGCAATCGTGTCTAAAGCTCCATAGGGTCTTCTCGTCTTATAGGTTTATCCCCGCTTCTGCACGGGGAGATCAATTTCATTGACTAGAAAAAGGAGACAGTCAGGCCCTCGTTATGCCATTCATACAGGTCTCCATTTAAAAGACAAGTGATTGCGCTACCTTTGCACGGTCAAAATACCGCGGCCGTTAAACATATAGTCACAGGGCAGGCGGGACCTCTTATTTTTTCATCTTGCAAGAGGCGATGTTTTTGGTAAACAGGCGAGGCCTGTGTTTGCCGAGTTCCTTCTTTTTCTTTTAGTCTTTCCTTAGTAACATACCAGTGTAGGGTTAACGCTTAATTATGATTGTTTTTCCGGTTATTTAATTTATGTCTTCATAACCCTCTTTTAATGGGGGCGTTAAGTTTCGGTGGTGGGTCCGTTCCGATTTACAGATATGTCAGGAGAGAATTAGGGTCTCTTATTACTCATGTTAGCATAATCGCCCCCATGGGGACATGGGGAGGCCTGGTGAGAAAAGGGGATTAAGATTTAATTATCGTGATAATAGGCATAGAATTTTATTTGAGCTTTAACGCTTTCTGTTACGGTGGCTGCTTTCAAGCCCACGAGTATATATTGCCTTAAAATAAATTTGATCTTTATCCTTCTAGAAAGGTTGTATCCTGTTTCAAAGGGGCTGTACCCCCTTTGAGTAACTCTCGCGGTTTTCTCTTTCATCAGGCGGTGAAGTTCACAGGTGAATTAAGAAGCCGAGAGGCTGAACTCCTATCCAATTTCCAGGCAACCAGCTATAATTAGGTTCGATAGGTCTGTCACCTCTACTCAAAGCTCTTCCCACTCTTTTGCCACAGAGACGGGTGTGCCCTATTAATAGGCTGTCTTGGAGTAGCTCACCTAATTTCGGGGTTACAAACTAAAGTTCTCCTTGCTCGAAAATTTCTAGCTAAGTCATGATGCAAAAGGTACGAGGGGGCAGCTCTGCTTTTTTAAGCATTACTGGGTTATTTCACTTCTCTTTCAGCGTTCCCTTGCGGTACTTTCTCTATTGCGCCGTAGTTCTGTTTCTGTCACCCATACTTGAGCGGAAAAATGGTTTGTTTAGCTAAAATTTAGTGTGTTTGGATAAATTAATATCTGTTCTTTTTTTGATTTGATGGGCTAGCTATTAAGCAGTCAGGATAATCCGATTTGCACGGATGACTTCCCGGTGTAAGTGAGACGCTTTACTGTCTGGGCTATATCCTGGTGTTAAGCCAAGTGCACCTTCCGGTACACTTACCATGTTACGACTTGCCTCCCCTCGTGCAATATTAGTAGTTTAATTATATTGACAGTTTAGCTCGGGGAGAGTGACGGCGGTGTGTGCGCGCTTCAGAGCCGGTTTCAGTAGAACACTCTATTTTCTACTTACTACTAAATCCTCCTTCAGATAAGTGTTTCAAGTTATCATTCGTGTTACGCTATGTCTAGGTAATGTAGCCCATTTCTTCCCTTCCCATGCGCTACATCTCGACCTGACGTTTGGGGTGGTATTCACCGGTTATACTTACTATAAGGCCTTCACAGGGTAAGCTGGCGACGGAGATATATAGGCGGGGGGTACAAGGAAAGGTGAGGTTTAACGGGGGTTATCGGTTCTAGAACAGGCTCCTCTAGAGGGGTCTAAAGCACCGCCAAGTCCTTTGGGTTTGAAGCTGGTGCTTGTAGTACCCAGGCGGATAGTAAATGTGACTAAATCTATCAATGTTTATGGTAAGGCATAGTGGGGTATCTAATCCCAGTTTGTATCAGAACTTTCGTGGATTCAGGTATATTTTAGTAAAGCCACTTTCGTAGTTGAACTTCTCTTTCCTGCGAGCGTATAACAGCTGAAGGATAATTCGGCTTTAGTATTTAAATTCCCCTAACCACGCTTTACGCCGTGGGCTGTCAACTTGGGCTAACCCGTATAACCGCGGTGGCTGGCACGAGTTTTACCGGCCCTCTTATCTGTAACTAGGTCAAGTTTTCACTTATGGCTTAATGTCTATCACTGCTGAATTCCCTTGGGGGTGTGGCTAAGCAAGGTGTCGTGGGCTAAAGAATGTGCCTGATACCAGCTCCTTGTCCCCTGGCGGGGGACTGTAGGGCATTTTCACTGGGGCGCGGATACTTGCATGTGTAAGTTTAGTTAAAGTTGAGAGAAAGGCTAGGACCAAACCTGTGTGCTAACGGGCCTTTCTAGGGGCCATCTTAACGTCTTCAGCATTATGCTTTGATTTAAGCTACGCTAGC